GACAGAGGGATTGGATTCGCCTTGGTTCTGTCTATCGCTCTATAGGGAAAGCCAATGACTCCTTATTGCGCTGGTAAAGCGCGTTTGACCCATGTCTCTCGAAAAAGGGTGCCCCCCCTCTATCAATACATATGGCTCGACTTCATTATCCGCCCTTTTCCCCTCTCACAATGCTCACGAACTCTCTCCCTCAGTAGAGCGTGAACTTCATTTCGAAGTCCCTCCCGTTGGGGATCGGCGTGGGGAACTTCCGCCGGTTCTGGCGCTTGCGGCGGTGCCTCTTGAGCTGGGTTTATTATATTACGCAGCAGCTCGAATAAATCCATATCCATCTTTCTTGGTTTATTATATATATATATCTAGAATGAGCACTGTGAACTATCCGCTTTAAATGGATAGTGGTCAGAATGAAAATCAACACTTTTACTCGATCGGAATACGGATGAGATCAGAGACGCCATCATTGGGGCAAACGATGCAATAGCTTAAAGCGAACGGTCTACTCAAGCTCAAGAAAGCTATTGTATTGTATTGTAGTTACGGTACTCAATCAAGCCGATCGATCGTAGAAAAAGCACTTCTCTTTCTGTGCCCTCCTTCGAATCTTTAATGAGCCAAGCTTCCTCACGCTTCACGTAAGCCTCCTTGTCCTCTCTCCTTACCTTATTCGATTAGGGCGAGCCTCTCTTCGGATCCTTCGGTTCTGTCTCCTGGAAGGAACCTTATTCTCTATTATCAGGGAGTCCCCTGCAGTATTCTACAGCTTTAGCTTTGGCTCTAGGACTACCAACTATGCACCTCTATCTAGAAGGCCGGAAATCTCTTTCTGCACATGCTCTTCGGCCTAGGACCTTCAACTTCGCCTCTCTAGGTCGAGGAGCTGATAAGGTATTTCTCCATTTGATGCTGTAGGAGTGCGTGCGAGACTTCCGGATGCTCCAAGCCCGATCCGCCCTCCTGCCTGCCTAGCTCCCTAACCGGTCTTCAAGCCATCTCTTCTCTTCGCTAACTACCTTGCTCTCATCTCAACAAGATTCTTCACTTCAGACTTTACACTAAGAATTTTATATATAGAGTAGAGTTCTTTCTTTATTCAAAACCTTTCTTGAGTATTGAGAAACCTACGGCCCAGGTACTTCTTTGTAAGTCGGCAACCGGCGTGGCTAAGAGACTCAAGAACTTATGAAGAAGAGAAAGAATGAAAACTTGGCTGAATGTGAAACTCGAAGATTCATAGAATGCTCAGTTCAATTGCATGTTGTTCTTTCTTTCGAACTGGAGGAGTGACCTAGTTGATCGAGAAAGCTACGAGCCAATAGCGCGGAGTCTCTGAGGAGATGCGAGCTTTCTAATAAACCGGTCCATCCTAAGAGATCGGCATCATACTCAGGACTGTGTCGAGCAAGGGCCGAAGGGATTTTCATTCTACACACCTACGAAGCATTCAGTTAGTGGAAATTAGGGGTACAAACAGGAGACCAAACGTCCCGCGGTTATGCGAAAAATCCACTCCAGTGATTAGACTTCTAATAAGAAACTTCCAGCCTTTCACCGGTTTGAAGCAAGGCCTTCGGGGACTGACCTTGAAAACGGTCCAATTGATCAAAGCCTGTCTTTTTGGCCGTCGATCACTTCTATTCGTCCCTTCGCTAGCCGCGCTTCAACTCAAAACGAGCCTAATAGGGCTAAGGAGCTGGTGTGCCCAACAAGAAACCATTATTCAATCAATTTGAACTCAAAGAGATGTTCTCTATTCAACTGCCCATCCATCCTTCAATCAATCAGAAGTAGTATAACATCATTATCGCTGACTTTTCTCTCTATCTCGAGACGGTACCACTGAAGATTCACTTTTAGCCTTTTTACCGTCTCTTTCGGCGTCAGTCGATGTTCCTTCTTATCCCGATTAAGAAAATGCAACGTTGGATGACAGCCCGTCTGTTGGGGCAAAAACCTTTTCTCCCTCATCGCCGGGCTTCTCGAATCAACTGGGAGCCTTTGACCGGGTCGGACCTCGATCAGGGTTCCTCATAGCTGCACCGTGGAAGATCAACTTGTCATTTACTGTCAAAAGGTTTGAAAGCCTCGGAGACAGGCTTTTCAAACAGAACTTTGGATGAAGAAAGAGGGGTCATTTGGTAATCAACAGAATTGCCTTCGGAACCAGACCTTGGAAAGAGAACAATTGATGAATCAAACAAAGGCTGAAAAGGAAGATCCAAAAAAGCGGAGCGGCACCTACCATTTCTCAACATTTGACGAGAGCCCGGGATCTTAGAATGCCAGTCCATTTGTACTCTTCTCTGAATCTTCGAACGAAATGGTTGAGCGTCACGGAAGACTTTGCTCAACAACATCGTGCTAACATTCCACTTTGATTAAACTTCAACAAAGTGGTTTAGGTGTGTTTACGAGACGGATTAGTTCTCTTATCCGGATCAGGCATAAGTAGGACCGGAGCAGGCAGACAAGACAAATGGCCAAAAGTTCTGCAAATACC